AAGGGTGATATAAAATCGGTCTATTTCCTGCATCATATCCATCATATCCATCATATCCATAGTTAGCAGTTCCAGCTCCGTATCAATATCACTATCATCACTACCACTAGCATCAAAATCACTATCATCATCAATATCACTAACATCAATATCGTCACTATCATCACTACCACTAGCATCAAAATCACTATCATCAAGATCACTATCATCAATATCATTCTCATCAATATCATTCTCATCAATAAGAAAACCTTTAGGCTTGTTATCCAGGAACTGGTTCAGAAATACCGTAATGAAAGGAACATAGGAGTTTGTCGCCAGGGATTTGACCAAATAGGATCGTCCAGTTCCTATAGAACCTATCACTAAAATCCCCCTAGAGGGGGATAAGGCTAAGCGAAGCGAAAAGGGTTTTCCATGAGATGGGAAATTAGTCCCACACGAAGTTTGTGAATAAGTGATTGTCTGATAATGAGCAAGGAATACCCGTCTTTCTGCTAACAAGGATGTATTGAACTCATAATTCAATAGATACTTTTTATGAATGTCAAATAAGTATCGTAAGTAAACTGCTCCCGGTTGTTCAATCATTTGATAACCAGAGTCATTCTTTGATAAATGATCACTATGAGTCAGACTCAATAGAATGTGATCAATCCTTTTTTCTGTCGTTAAGGCGGAGAACTGAACCAAGAATTCGCCTTCTTCATTATCAAACAAATCACTGTTCGCGACCCAAGATTCGATTTTATCATCAATCCAATCCCCATTCACGTTTTTTCTTTTTCTTATCAATGAATAGACCTCTTTACTTGTATGACGGAGATGTCTCGTATTTCTCGAAAAAGTGATTCGATTGATGGGATTTGGTATGAGATCGATGATATGGATGAGATTCTTTAACCAGAAAGAATTCGGTGCAGGTGTAGGATACCTATCCAGAAGTTTTCGTAACTCAATCATAGATGATGGAATCATCAAAGATTTGACCTTTTCCAACTCGGTCTGTAACTCACTAGAGACCCGGGAAACAAAGAGAATATGTGTAGGAACGAGATATCCAACAACAAGAAGAACAAAAAAGATTAAATAGGGGAGATCGCTAACATTTGGCGATCTCAGATGTGTCGACATCAATATCAATGGTGACTCAGTATTTCGATCAATCATTGCTTGGGACAGAACAAGATCATGATAACATTTGATCGAAATCTCACTTATCAGATTCCAGAGTGGAAGAAACCATTTTTGAAACCATTTGGTCTGAAGAATTCGCCATGATAATTCATGCATAATCTCATGAAAAAGTGAGAAATTGCTACAGATCCTTAGTATCGGCATTAAAATATATCTAAATATCAAATTTAGATAGTTGTACCCTAGCAAAGTAAGGAACCATGGAATACAGGTTTCGAATAAATTCCAAGCCGAAGCCCAAAAAGCACTATTATCTCGTTGAAAGGTTCTATACATATCTCGTTGAAAGTTTCTATACATCTCCTCTTTATCAACGCATTTCTTTAGACTCTTTATACAAAGACGCCGTTTTTTCCTCTTTTCGCGTAGTAAATCGTTTTCAGAACATGGGGTGTGAATCAAACCCATGTTTGAATTGAGATACTGATGCAAGTTCTTCGCTTCTGAATCAGATAGATTCATATGTTGAGAAAAAGTTCTTTCAAAATTGACTATTTGTCCCTCTGTTAGAGGTGTGCCAAACATGTCTGCGATCGAGTAAACAGGCCTACGAACGAAGGGATCGTATCGACTTGGAAAATGGAAAGATTTGTACAAGTTATACGTTTCGTCACCACTTTGTGGAAAATCGTTATGTGTGAATATGTTAGATACCTGTGACTCGATTGGTGAAATAGTCTCCCTCCCCCCCAAAGCATGTTTTTTTTTACCGGCGCACAAAGAAAATATTTTGTTGCGAATGAACAAGATATTCAGGAATTGTACATACGTAAAATCATAATTCTTGGTACGAGCGTTTTCCACAGAAAACGGGAATCTCGTGTTACAGGAGAAGCAGAAGTGATGTGGGTTATTCAAGAATCGAAGTCGATTTGCTTTACAAAAAGAACTGATTAATGAACTTCTATGAAATGGTTTCACAGGATTCACCCAATTTTGTTGATTGTCCAATATCATTGACAAATACGAATTCGCGTTATCAAAGGATTTCCTGCGATTATTTCGAGTATGGAATGAGTCAATCATCCACTCTCGTATCTTAAAGGGCGTTCCTCCACTGATCAAGAATTTCGATTTTCGGTTATGATCATCCAATAAGAGAGGTTTCCATTTTTTCAAATGAAAAATTGGAAGACTTATTGATTCTAACAACTGACTGAAGAGTTGATCATTCGGACCTTTCAATTCATAGATGGAGATCGCGGACCTATGAATGGGGATATTCTCGAAACTCACACAGAAAAAAGGAATTGACTGCGACACAAAAATAATTGACTTCGACACAAAAATAATTGACTTCGAC